ACAATTACAAATGAAACGGAAGGGCTTCGTTTTTTGAATCCCGAGCTAAATTTACAGTAGCAGGGCAAATTTAGATATAACTAGTTAATATCTAATATCACATATACACGTGTTTCTTCCATACCGTAAACCAATTATTCGTATCTTGGGTTCAATATCGGATTCGAGAATCATCCTTGGCTTTGAAACCTCCAAAAACGAAAGAGTTGTCTTTTAGCGATTAGATTATATACACCTAGTTCGACACCCTTCACTCCTACTCTATTTTTTTATCTCGCTTTTTTTTTATGAAAATTCTCTTTTGGTTAATCGTTGATTTGAATGTGAATGAATGAAACGGGAATCTGTTTTAGTTCCATAAAAAAAAAACATCTTTTTTTTAATCACACGTCGTAAACCGTAGATATCATACCAAATGATAGCTCCTAATATCTAATATACTAAAATATATCCTAATCTAATAAAAAATATTTAACATGTTATAGTTATAATTGAATGAACAAAAAAAAAATATTCATTGGAGGGAAATTGAAATTGGTCAAACAAAGAGTATTTTTTTTTTTTAGAATTTTCCGGTAATCTTTTATATTTTACTATTACACTGAATCGTAAAAGGGGATTATTTGGAAAACTAGTCAATGATGGCCTTCCATGGATTCACCTATATAAGCTGCAGCTAAAGTAGCAAAAATAAGAGCTTGAATACCGCTTGTAAATAATCCAAGGAACATGACAGGTATAGGAACTACTAAAGGGACTAAAGAAACAAGAACAACAACTACTAATTCATCAGCTAATATATTTCCGAAAAGTCGAAAACTAAGCGATAAGGGTTTTGTGAAATCTTCTAAGATGTTAATCGGTAAAAGGATTGGAGTTGGTTGGATGTATTTACCAAAATAAGCTAATCCTTTTTTTGAAATCCCCGCATAGAAATATGCTACTGACGTAAGTAAAGCTAATGCAACGGTCGTATTTATATCATTTGTGGGTGCAGCTAACTCCCCATGAGGTAACTGTATGATTTTCCAAGGCAAAAGAGCCCCTGACCAATTAGAAACAAAAATAAATAGAAACATAGTTCCAATAAAGGGAACCCACGGACTATATTCTTCTCCAATCTGAGTTTTGCTCACGTCTCGAATGAATTCAAGGACATATTCAAAGAAATTCTGACCGAAAGTGGGAATGGTTTGCGGATTTCGAACAACTAGAATGGCTGAAACTAATAAGATAGCAATTACAACCCAAGAAGTAATAAGTACTTGGGCATGCACTTGGAAACCTCCTATTTGCCAATAGAAATGTTGACCTACTTCCACAGCAGATATATCGTATAATCTTTTTAATGTGTTGATGGAACATAATAGAACATTCATATTGCCCTTACCCCTAAAAGGAAAACTTGAAAAGGAATTATTTTGATTCAACTATCTCCTTTTTTTTTTGACTTGTCTACTTAAATTTTCTTTTTTGAATACCAACTAATCACATAATATTTCCGGTTATTTTTATCTTTTTATTTTTTGCACGCTTTAGTAATACTATAGTAACCGATTCCAAAAATCTTATGAATTCTGAATTACCCCAACCCAATATTTTATTTATCTTATTATTTTATCTTATTATTAATCAATAATTTCGGATATAGCTAGATTCGTATTATATAGCTAGAACGACCCTCACAAATTGCAAATACTAATTTGTTAAGAATTAATCGGATTGAAGCTATAGCATCATCATTAGCTGGAATCGAAATATCTGCGAGATCCGGGTCACAATTTGTATCGATTAAGCAAATCGTTGGAATTCCCAAAGTGATACATTCTTGAAGAGCCGTATATTCTTTTTGCTGATCAACGATTATTACAATATCGGGTAACCCTGTCATATATTTAATACCGCCCAGATATGTTTCCAAATGAGATAATTGTCTCTTCAACATAGCGGCATCTCTTTTTGGAAGACAGTTGAGTCTCCCCGTTTTTTGTTCCGTTCTCAAGTCTCTTAACTTGTGAAGTCTCGTTTCTGTAGTATACCAATTTGTTAACATACCGCCAAGCCATTTTTTACTAACATAATGACACCGAGCTCTTATTGCAGCCCGCGCTACTGAATCAGCTGCTTTATTTTTAGTACCAACAATTAACAATTGTTTTCCCCTACTTGCTGCATCAAAAACTAAATCACAAGCTTCTGATAAAAAACGAGCAGTTCTAGTAAGATTTGTAATATGAATACCCTTACGCTTTGCAGATATATAAGGTGCCATTCTCGGATTCCATTTCCGAGTACCATGGCCAAAATGAACTCCTGCTTCCATCATCTCTTCCAAAGTTATGTTCCAATATCTTTTTGTCATTTAGCCCCACAAAATTTTTTTTTTTCAAATTTTTTTTATTATCTTTTATTACCAAATAAAATGACTGCGTTTAAATTAAAGGGATGAATCCGCTCCTAGAAATGATTGCTTTGATGTATCGCATAAATTCTGTGAAATGAAAAAATCAAAAACTTCTCTGTGGTGGAACAAAATATTTCTCATCTCTCCCTCGAATACATTATTTTTTTTTGTTTCCAAGGTAATCTTGTTATGTTGCCTTGAACGGTGCATTATTCTTTTGAATCCGGTACCAACCGGTATCATTCCCCCTAAAACAATGTTCTCTTTCAGACCTTTCAGCCAATCGATACGACCCCGGAGAGCGGCTTTTGCTAAAACTCTAGCAGTTTCTTGAAAACTCGCTTCAGATATAAAACTTTGAGTATTCAGAGATGTTTTTGTTATTCCCAATAATATTGCTCGGTAACAAATCGCTTCTTCCAAGGCACGCCCCGTTCGTTCAGCTCGCAACAATCCAATTAGTTCACCGGGTGAAAAAACATTAGACATTCCATCTTCTGAAACCAAGACTTTTGATGTTATTTGACGCACAATAATTTCTATATGTCTATTATGGATGTGCACTCCCTGGGATCGATAAACCTTTTGGATTTTATTAACCAAAGAAATACGACTTTGCACTATAGTTAGCTCAGCACCAATCAAGAATCCCCAGGGAATGCCGAGAATTCTTGTTATACGCTCGTTCCAAGTGTCAACTTTCTTTTCTAGGTTCATCGATATTGAATCAATCGAACGCACTTCTAATACCTGTTCCACTTTTGGAAGACCCTGTGTTATATCACCAGATCTCGATTTTTCATATATAAATGTAACTAATATATCTCCTTCATAAAAGATTTCCCCATAATGGCCATGAACAGTTGCTCCTGGAGTCGCCAAATAAGGGTTAGCCGATCTTATTACTACAGAATCAATTTGAACAGTTAGAACTTGACCCGATTTTAGGTGTGGTCCATTTTTTGTTTGAGCTATACATACATTTTCACAAAGAAATTGCCCAAGGCTAATTATTGTAAATGTTTTTTCACAATAATTATGATGGAAAAAATGCCAATTCAAATGGAATGGATTTAAAACGATGTTACTGCATAGATTGGGCTTATAAATTCTCTCGTTTTCGTCCATTAAATAATATTTAAATACTTGAAAAGTTTCCTTTACTTTGTCAAGTTGCAAATTTGTAGTTATCGAGATCTGATTATGAGTTATTAAACAATAAAATGAATACAAATTTGCAACTTGAAGGGCTATTCCTAAAGGGCCTAACGAATTCTTAATTGGAATTAAAGGATCTCTTTTAATTTCATGAATTCCCTTTTTTATCCCATTGTGATATTTTACATCGTTGAATGGTCCCATTTGAAAACAATTAGCTGATGACAAAATTATCAAAGATCGGCATTTCTTATTTCTATTCAACAACATACGAATAGTTCCGTGATTTTTGCTAAGTGATTGTTGAAATTTTTCTTTGGAATAAATAGAATCAAATGGATTGATATTGGTCCGATCTGAATCATTATCCGAGATCAATCCTGAACCGGACGGATCATTCCTTTTTCTGATATCCCAAGTATGGGATTTTCCTAAGTCAATTCTTAGGAAATCTCCAATCAAACCATTTGTACTTACTTCAACAAAAGAAGCGAGGGCCTCTTCTATAGAAGAACTTTTTTTGTCTTGATCCCAATTCAAGACTAAACAAGTCCGAACTAATTGAATGCTTGTGTCAGAAATTCCCCGAATTGATTTTCCATTTCCATAAAGAATATAATTAAGAACTTTCAGTTCCAGATTATCCCCTTCCTGGAACAGATCCTGGGGGAAAAGTTTTACTAAATTGATACCGTCCGCTATTTCATATAGAATTACGGGTCGAACCAAAACAAAATACTTTTTCTTGGTAGTTATGATCCATTGGACATAGATCCAATTTTTAATTTTTTTTGATTCCTTAGAATTTTTTTTTTTTAACGTTCCGGGTGGTATCAAGATGCCGCTGTGTCGGGATATCTTATCCATCTCTCCAGGAAAAAAGATATCGCCAGAAAAGATTTTTAATTCAATCCGTTTTTTTTTCTTCTCCACTCGGACCAATCCACCTACTCGACTTCTTATATTTAAAGTGATTGGTGTATCTACTCCAACGATACTATTGTTTCGTACCATTATGTAAGAAGGTTCAGGTAAAATATGCACTTCCTCGGGAATGAAAAACAATCGATCTACTTTGATTTGGTATTTTGACTTAAATTCTTTGACTCCTCGACACTCAATTAAATCCTCTTTTTTAAAAATGGAATGAATTCCTAGAGTCCTATATTTAGGAATTCCTGAACTCTGCGTTCTGTGTTGAGGATCATCGAAATAAGCAAAAATACTATTTCTACGAAAAATACCATTGATAGGTATTTCAATCGCGATACCGGAGGGGGACGGGCATATTAGTTCTTTGTCTCGTTCTTGAATCGATTGGAATGGAAATGGAATGATGAATCTATTTCTTCGCCTCTTTGCCAATAAATCCGAAGAATCGTGGAAAATAGCAGGATGTATAAAATGACAATGATCCGTACATATGATTTGATTAAAT